TCCCCCCTTGAAATAATGGACAGAGGCCCCCGCCCACTACTCCAAGGGTGTCCTAAAAATAAACATGACAAAGAAAGCTATTTACAAAATTACTTTAATAATCGTAACCCCCAGCATAAACAAATATTCCGTCAACTACTAACCCCCGTCCTAATACGCTCATAGTACTAATCAGTTGTTTAATACCTCAAAATTTAATTATGCTTATTCTTTAAAAACTCCTCCCCCCTCATAGTCTGCCATACAAAAGGCAATTCCTCATAAGTATGAAATAAAGGAGGAGAAACATGAGCCCACTCTAAAGAGGCCCAACTTTCCCCCCGGTCTTCCATTCAATCAATAAACTCCTCTTCTCAAACATATATATCGTAAATAATATATATAAAAAAAACAACTCCGACGATTGAAATAGTAGAGCCTAAAGAGCTGACTAAATTCCAACCAGCAAAACAATCTGCAAAATCAGAATATCGTCTCGGAAAACCTGTCAAGCCCAAAAAGTGTTGAGGGAAAAAGGTCAAATTAACACCGATAAACATTAACCAAAAATGGGCCTTGCCATATAGCTCATTATAACAATACCCCGTTATTTTGCCCACTCAATAATAAAAGCCACCAAAAATAGCAAAAACCGCCCCCATAGAAAGCACATAATGAAAATGGGCTACAACATAATATGTGTCATGCAAAACAACATCCAAAGAACTATTGGCCAATACAACCCCCGTTAAACCACCCAATGTAAACAAAAAGACAAACCCCATTGCCCAAAGCATAGGAGTGTCTAATCTCAAAGTTCCCCCGAAAATAGTGGCAAGCCAACTAAACACTTTTATTCCAGTTGGTACAGCAATAATCATAGTTGCCGCAGTAAAATATGCTCTTGTGTCCACATCCATCCCAACCGTAAACATATGATGGGCCCACACAATAAAACCCAATATTCCAATTGAGAGCATTGCATAAACCATTCCTAAGTATCCAAAGATCTGCTTCTTAGCGACAAAAGTTGGTATTATTTGAGAAATCATTCCAAAACCAGGCAGTATTAAAATATAAACCTCTGGATGCCCAAAAAACCAAAACAAATGCTGAAATAAAATTGGGTCGCCCCCTCCGGCGGGATCAAAAAAAGTGGTATTAAAATTTCTATCCGTTAAAAGCATGGTTATGGCTCCCGCTAATACTGGCAAAGATAGTAATAATAAAAAAGCAGTAATCAAGATAGACCACACAAATAATGGCATTTTATTTAATGTCATCCCAGGAGCCCGCATGTTAAATATAGTTGTTATAAAATTCATTGCACCCAAAATAGAAGACACCCCGGCTAAGTGAAGGCTAAAAATAGCCATGTCCACCGCCCCCCCAGAGTGGGCCTGGATGCTCGATAGAGGAGGGTACACCGTCCACCCGGTGCCCGCTCCTTGTTCAACAAAAGCGGAACCCAATAATAATATTAAAGCAGGGGGCAACAACCAAAAACTAATATTATTAAGCCGGGGAAAGGCCATATCGGGGGCACCGATATATAATGGAACCAACCAATTCCCAAACCCCCCTATCATCACTGGCATAACCAAAAAAAAAATCATAATAAAAGCGTGTGCCGTAACAATTACATTATAAAGATGATCGTCTCCTAACATAGCCCCCGGAGCCGAGAGCTCTAATCTTATTAACATACTGAAGGCCGTGCCAAGCATACCCGCCCCAATCCCAAAGACTAAATATAACGTACCAATATCTTTATGATTAGTTGAAAAACCCCAGCGAACTACATATAAACTTTTCATCTACAAAAAAAAACAACTTCTTTAGTTAGCCCCAAACAACCCCCTAAATTAGCCCCACTTTTTATTACCGACTTTCTTATTAACCAATTCATTTTAATCGTAGGTAAAACAAAAAACACCAATAGAAAAAATAATAAAAATAAAACAAGTAAAGTTCATCGATATTGAGTTAAGAACATGGTAGTGTCTAATTGTGGCATTTTAACTAAAATATAATCAAAACCAATTGAGTCAGGGAGTGCGGGACTTGCACCCACATTTTTAGCTTTGAAGGCTAACGGTCTACTTTAACCTAACCCCCTCAATCAGAAGACAACTCTCAAAAAAAGACTAAACAACCCCCCAAATAAATATAGCAACACCAATTAATATAACTAAGGCATAATTAAACACTTGACCCGCTTGTAAGTTACTAAGACCTCGAGTTAACCCAATCAAAAAATTAGATATCCCCTTTGGGCCCACCAACTCTAATGTCCCTTTATCGATAGTCCGATACGAAATCTGATGGCCCCCCCTCCACACCCTCTTCGCTAAAAAATAGTTAAGAACATAATTAAACTGCCAAGCAGAGTATAAAAAAGTGTAGCCCATTCGGCCCATAAAAGAAGGCACCCTAAATAAATGCACTGAATAAAAATAAAGAACAATAACTAATGCCGCCCCCCCCAAGCTAAGAAAGACCGGCAACAACTTAATAAAAATAGGAACAATTGGGGGAAATGTTATTTGAAAAGACCAGACCACCTCTTTGGCCAAATAACCCACAAAAAGACTCCCTAAAGCTAATATTATTAAAGGCAAAACTAAATTCCAAGAACCCTCGTGAACACGTCTAAAAATCGCTTTTCTAGAGTTCGTATTAGATAAAAAAGTTAAATAAACCAATCGAATCGAATAAAGGGTGGTAAGTAAGGCCGAAAAACTCCCCAATCAATAAGCAAAAGTTAAATAATATTGTTCAAAGGCCAATTCTAAAATTAAATCTTTAGAATAAAACCCTGTTAAATAAGGAAACCCCATTAAAGATAAAGAACCAACCACAACCATAATATAAGTAAGAGGGATTAACTTAATAAGCCCCCCCATCTTCCTTATATCCTGTTCGTCAGACAAAGCATGGATAACAGACCCCGCACTTAAGAATAATAAAGCTTTAAAAAAAGCATGGTTCATTAAATGAAATAAGCTTATGGAATAATGAGAGAGCCCACAGGCCACCACCATATATCCCAATTGACTACAAGTCGAGTAAGCAATAACTTTTTTTAGATCATTTTGGATTACCCCAACGGTAGCGGCGAAAAGCACCGTAAGAGACCCAACAATTGTTACGGTCATTAAAGCCAGCGGAGCTTGTTCAAAAAAAGGAGAAGATCTAATTAATAAAAAGACACCTGCCGTCACCATGGTCGCCGCATGAATTAAGGCGGACACCGGAGTTGGTATAAAAACTTTTCGATACACGATTATTCACATAACAGACAGGACTTTCTCTTCTACTTTACAACTTATTTACTTTTAAATCTGAAGACTTTCCCCCTATTCTCACTCCAACCCACCTTTAATCCACTCATATATTAAACCCAAGGTTAAAACTCCCAAAAACCCTACCATAATTCAAAAACCAAAAGGAGAAATTTGATTAAAGAGGACACACCAAGGGAAGAGAAAAGAGATTTCTAAGTCAAAAATTAAAAACAAAATACCAACTAAAAAAAATCGAACTGAAAAGGGGCGGCCTGGTATTCCAAAAGGCTCAAACCCACATTCATAAGCCGAAACTTTCTCTCGATCCGGTTGTTTTACCCCTAAAAAATAAGAAGCACCAGAAAAAAGCGCAGAAAGAACTACACTAAAAACCAATAAAAAGAAAAGGCTAAAAAACTCCGAGTGCACCGTATTTCGTATGTTGCATAAATAATTTTTTTTAACCCCGAAGTGAACTAAAAGATTTTAAAATTATTGTTCCTCTTATTCGATAATACGCAACCATAATGGCTAGCCCGATAGCGGACTCCGCCGCCGCGATTGTTAAACCCATAATTGTAAAAACTTGTTCTATTAAAAGATCTATTTCAATAGAATTAATTAAAAATAAAAAAAAGGCCGCTAATAAAATTAATTCAATAGAAATTATCATTATTATAAAATGCCCTCTATTTAAAACCACTCCCCAACCCCCCAATAATAATAATATCACAATAACAATTATATACTTATAGTACACTATTTTCTTTGCCCAATAATTAAAAAAGAAAGCGCTTATTCATTAGATAAAGACAACATTCAATTGATATATCGGTCAAGCGAAACCGCCTCAATTACAATAGGCATAAAAGAATGATTCGCCCCACAAATTTCTGAACATTGACCGTAGAACGTCCCTGGTCTTTTAATAAAAATTCCGGTTTGGTTTAACCGGCCCGGAACCGCATCTGTTTTTAGCCCCAAGGCAGGGACAGCAAAAGAATGTAAAACATCCGCGCCAGTCACTAAGATTCTCACATGTGTATTTATAGGAACCACCAATCTATTATCCACTTCTAATAACCTAAAGTCGCCACTATTTAAATCCGATGTCGGAACCATATAAGAATCAAATTCTAACGTTTCTTCCTGATAGTCGGAATATTCATAAGACCAATACCATTGATGTCCAATTGCTTTAATTGTTAAAGCAGGACTCACAACCTCATCCATCAAATACAATAGTTTTAAAGAAGGAGAGGCGATAAAAACCAATATTACCGCTGGAATTATAGTCCAGACAATTTCTAATAAAGTTCCATCAGTCAAATCTCTATCATAATACTTACCATTTAAAGCCTCAACAAGCAACCACAACACTGCTATCACAATAACAATCAATAAAAACATAATCTGATCATGAAAAAACACTATTTCCTCCATCACCGGATCGGCCGCCTCTTGCAAACCCAAGTGCCAAGGTTCCGGTATGTCTTTCTTTCCACATACATTAACGATATAAAAAAAATTATTTAACATTTGCTCTTAATTTTTTGTAATGGCCCCTTCCATAGACACAAAAATATAAAAATAACTATGAGCCCCACCAATAAACACAAAGATATAAAAACAATCACACCACATCCACAAAATGCCAATACCAACTCGCCGCTTCAAACCCGACATGTTGACGGCTAGTAAATTGATTAAACTTTAATCTTATTAAACAAATAATTAAAAAAGTAGTCCCAACTAGAACGTGAAAACCATGAAACCCAGTCGCCATAAAAAAAGTAGACCCATAAACCGAATCCGAAATAGTGAAAGGAGCCTCATAATACTCAATTCCTTGTAACCCAGTAAATAAAACGCCCAAAAAAACAGTTAGAGACAAACCCAGTATTGCCTCTTCTCTCTTCCCACTAATTATAGCATGATGCGCCCAAGTGACAGTCGCCCCAGAACTTAATAAAACAGCAGTATTTAACAAAGGAACTGAAAAAGAGTTTAAAGGATGAACCCCTTGAGGAGGTCAAACCACACCCAACTCAACAGCTGGAGCCAGACTACTATGAAAAAAAGCTCAAAAAAAAGAAAAAAAAAAAAGAACTTCCGAAAGTATAAATAAAAGCATTCCATATTTTATCCCCTGTTTAACTACCAGAGAATGATACCCTTGAAAAGTAGACTCTCTAATAACATCTTGTCATCAGACAAACATAATCATCACAATTACCAAAACTCCCAGATACATAATTTGACTTAAGCCATAATGAAAATACATAACACTACCCACAGTAATCAAAAAAGCCCCCCCCGCCCCTAGACAGGGCCAAGGAGAAGGCTCAACTAAATGATAAGGATGACATAAAACAGTTCGCACTCTTAAACAAATTAAAATAACATAAAATCGTTTGCACCCCCAAACACAGCCTAAACCATAATACTTAAACCTTGAAAAGTAGACTCTTTTATAACATCTTGTCAATAAACAAACATAATCATCACAATTACCAAAACTTTTTAACTGCACCAGCCACAATTATCAAAACTTTTTTACAGTGCCAAGCACAATTAAAAAACCATATTAATAGATAGGACCGTCCCTCTTCATCCAAAAGGCGCACGCAAGACCCCCCTAACCTCTAAGCACAAAAACTAAATAGCCTCACTATACTCACTTACGAGCCCAGAAGTCTGCTCTAGATCTTCCTTAGAGAATTCTGCCATTGGAGCACTTAAATGAGTAAAAGCCACACTACTCGTAATGTCTGAAGGAGCCAACCTATATCTCACTAAATAACGCTCTTCCGGCAGTAAAAGAACGTCTAAAGACAAAACGGGGGGAATCGCCTCTCATGACCAATTGGCCCCCTCCCGGACCAAGAAAGGCAGACTGCAGATTATATCTTCAAATAAGATCTCCCCAGCTGGGCCCGCAAACAAATGAAAAGCCCCTATCATGTCTAACATTTTTTAATAATTTATAAACAAAAGGTTCCCCCTTTGTCAAGGGCCAGTTCCCTCACCCTCACTATGTTACGACATACTCTGCCTCGGAGATATTAGAAACCCTCTTGAGGGGCAACCAACCTACCTTTCTAAGCAAAGGCGACGGGCAATTTGTACTAACACTGAAAAGATTTCATTGAAACGCTCTACTTTTCAATTACTATTAAATACAACTTTCCGTTATCTTCCAGGCACTTTCCGAACTCTTATTTTCAGGTTTCACACTCAAAGTTTCCTATTGTATAAAAAAATGTAGCGCATCTAATCCCCAAACATTAGGACAATAAGACCTGACTTCATCCAATAGACAAACCACTGGGTTAAATCTGTTTTATGTTTAATACACAAATTGACGACGGCCATGCAATACCTGTCAATAAAGGATTCAAGTTTGGGTAAGGTCTCTCGCGGACTATCGAATTAAACGACACGCTCCTCTAATTAAAACAGTGAACAGCCAAGTTTTTTGAATTTTAACCTTGCGGTCGTACTACTCAAGCGGAAAATTTCTGACTTTTTAGGATTGCTTCACATCTTTTTCATTATTTACAGTATAGACTACCAGGGTCCCTAATCCTGTTTGCTCCCCATACTCTCGTGTTTTAGCCATCACATTATAATCTCAAAAATAAATAGTCTTCACGTCTAAGGTTCTTTTTTCTATTTACACATTCCACCGTTACAAAAAAATTCCATTTACCTTCTTAAATTATAAAACCCCTTTTAATTAAAACGGCCTATCACACCCTTTACGCTTTTGCCTACAAAACTAGCCCTTAAGTTTCACCGCGTCTGCTGGCACTTAATTTGACGGACTAAGTAAGGTGCCCTCTCTGGTCTTACCTTCGTATATTGCACAAAATTCTTTACTGCTGCCTCGGGGGTCAATGCCCCATTTGAGCTTTCCCCTTGTCTCAGTGAAAATGTGGCTCCAAACTAAAGCTCCGCATCATAGGCAAGGTGGTCCTTTACACCCCCTTCTACCTAATACGACTCCGGCCCAGCCAAGCTTGGCCCCCGGGTTCCCTCACCTGTTCGCACACTATCATAGGCCCAGTCACACCCGAATGAAGGCAAGACCTCTCATCCAGCTGAGTCTGAATACTATTCATTAGATACTAGCATGTATTAAGGAGGTCGCTTGTTTTTTATCTTCCCCAAAACCAAAGGACTTTCGAATCTCAAATAACCAAACCAGGACTAACCCCCCCCTGGACTAAAGATTACCCCATTCTTTACAGGGTCTATAATTATAAAAGGAAATATTCCAAAAAGAAAAACAGCTATTACTAAGGGGGAGATGGCCAATAGCTCACGCCTATTTAAGTCTCTAATAAAAAGGAGATAATTGGAGGCCGCCCCAAAACTAATTCGATTATATAAATAAAGAGAATACGCCGCGGACCAAACCATACCCGAAGTGGCTAGCACCCCAAGCCCAAAATTATATTCAACAGCAGCTAACAACGAAAAAAACTCTCCAACAAAATTACAGCTTAAAGGAATCCCCATGTTGCTTAATGATAAAACCATCATTATACAAACAAAAACAGGCATTGTAAGAGTCACCCCACGATAATACTTAATAAGACGAGTGTGATGACGTTCATATAAATAAGTAATCGCAATAAAAAAGGCCGAGCTAACAAAACCATGCGCCAACATCATAAAAACTGCCGACACCAGCCCCTCAATTGTATGGGTAAATAAACCTAAAGGGACCAGCCCCATGTGTGCCACCGAAGAATAAGCAATAAGCCGTTTAAAGTCCACTTGCCGACAGGTCAGTAGACCCCCATAAATAATAGCCACAACACCCAACATAACAATTAGGGGGGCAAAATACTCGGAGGCTGCAGGCAAAATCGGCCAAGAAAATCTTAAAAACCCATAGCCCCCTAGCTTTAGTAATATTCCCGCCAATATTACCGAGCCAGAAACAGGGGCCTCCACATGCGCTTGGGGCAATCAAATATGGAATGGTATTTGAGGAATTTTAACCGCTAAACTAAGAAAGATCCCAGCCAACACTCACTTTTGAGTAGTAGCAGGTAATTTTATATTTAATAATATCTGATAATCAGTTGTCCCTGTCACACTATATATTTGAAAGAGGCCCAAAAGCATAAACACCGACCCCGCGAAAGTATAAAAAAAAAAATAATAAGAAGCACGTACCTTTTCTTCTCTGGAGCCTCAAACACCAATCAAAAGAAACATAGGGATCAATATGCCCTCAAATAAAAGATAGAATAGAAGCAGGTCAAGCACTAAAAACACTCCAACTAGTAAAGCTTCTAAAAACAATAGACACAACAAAAATTCTTTAAACAGATGCTTAATGGACTTTCAACTAATTAAAATACAAATGGGTATCAAAAGCGCAGTTAAAATAAAAAAAAACAAAGAGACCCCATCTAAAGCAAAAACCCCCGGGCCCCATTGAAAATTTAAGGCCGGAGAAACAATCCATTCTATTCGGTTTATAATTTGAAATTGCCCCTCTAAATCAAAGGCCCCCCACAAAACCAAAACACTTATTAAAATCGCCAAAGATCACTCAAGCGCAACTTTTTTTAATTTAACACTATCCTCTCTCGAAACCTTCATCACACTAATTCCCCCCATAAAAAGCAAAAAAAAAACGAGACTTAGCCCATTATTTAAACCAAACACTATACACTTTTTCTTCTTCTTATTTATTTCCCAAGATTTTTTTATGAAATATTTTATAAAACATTTTATAAACCGGACCTTCTTCCCCCACAGTAAAACCTTGCCCCATTAAAGCCCCGCGCCTTCTTAGCCACAATACCTCTTGAGTTTTAAGCCCAAAAAACAACTTCTGCCTTTCAACTAATGTAATACAATTGTGTCCGCCAAATAAATAGTGGCTAACAAACAAAAAACATAAGCCTGGATGACTGCAACGGCTACTTCTAATAATGTTATAAAAACCATTATTAATAGTGGCAAAACCCCCGCAGGCCCACTTGCAACTAACATATTAAACCCAAACCCGGCTAAAATAGCAAATAACAAATGACCCGCCGATAAATTAGCCGCCAACCGGACCCCTAATGAAATGGCCCTGGAGATAAAACTTACTGTTTCTATTAATACCAAAAGAGGGGCTAACCCCAAGGGAGCGCCACTTGGCATAAAAACACTAAAGAAATCTCCCTTAAACCTCCAAAACCCAGCTAGAGTCACACCTATGACTATTGAAAAGGATAACCCCGATGTGACTACGATATGAACAGTTGGAGTAAAGACATAAGGGAATAAGCCCAACACATTCAAAAACACTATAAAAAAAAAGAGAGAAACAATTAAAGGAAAATACCTAAGCCCCTCAGACCCTAAATTGTCTTTCACGACACCATGAAAATGCTCATAGATTAACTCAATCAAAGACTGCCACCTTTTCGGGATTAATTGAACCCCCTTGAATAATAATAAAACCACAACCACTACTAAGATCATCATCATTGATGAATTAGTCAAGGCGATCAGAGCCACTATTTTAAATTGATCAAAATAAGCACCGCTCATTAATATTTAAAATCAACCCCCCAGACATAGAACTCGGCTAAGTCTTTAGTATAAAATTCTTTTGGCTCAGTTCTTACCGACTTGTTTGAAAAAAAATATCTTGTCTTTTGACCACGGGCCCTATTTCTGACCCAATTTCTTGAGTTAACACTATGGCCCCCACCATGGCCACTAAAAGTATAAAACTAGCTAAAATAAATAAATAGTAACAAGCTATATACAAAATTCGCCCGAGCGCCTCCATATTTTGATACTTCATTAAAAACCAGGGAAGGGCCAAATCTCAGGCTCTTCCTATTTCCGCCCCCAAAAACACCCGGGGGGTATAGGGGCCACCTATGATCAATCAACTTGAAGCAACTTCTGAAAAAAAAAAGGTTCCAACAACCAACCCAATAGGAATGTAATTTGTCATGTCTGCCTCCCCTCCCAGTCGAAAGGCGGGGGGAAAGTCTGTTAAATTTAATAACATAATTACAAACAAAAATAAAATAGCAATCGCCCCCATATAAATTATCAAAAACATTAAAGCAACAAAGGATATGCCCAATCAAAGAAAAAAAACCGCAGAGCCAATAAAAACAACAATTAACCAAAAAATCGAATGGATAGGATTGAGCGCTGATATCACCATAATTCCAGAACCAACAACTCCAAATGCTAGTATATAAAAGACCGCCCCAAGCAGATTTAATTATTTTAAAATAACCCCCCCACAGCCCAATGAGCTAATTGCAGCCATAGATTCGGAGAAAACATTGTAAATCCAATAACATATAAACCAGCACCAATTAACAAAGCCTTTCTTAAATTAATTCAGTTTTCTTTTCTTAGCACCTTTGAGCTTATCAAAAGAGAAAAACTAGCTTGAAAATAGATAATTTTGACAATTCTAACATAATAAACACCGGCCACAACGGAACACATCACAGCCAAAAGAAAGACTAAATAATATTGATATACCACCCCCGACAATAAAACCAGCCATTTACCCCAAAACCCCACTAAAGGAGGAATCCCAGCGATCGAAAGAAAAGTTAAAGCCAAAGTTAAGGCTAAAACAGATAGTCTCCTGGAAAGCCCACTAAACTCTACAATCAAATTTTTTGCGGCGCCTAAAGTTAATATTATAGCAAAAACACAAATAGACATTACTACATATAAAACCACATATATTAAACTAGCTTGAATACTTTCAAATGACCCGACCTCTATTCCCCAAAGCACAAAGCCCATATGGCCCACCCCACTGTAGGCCAACAGCCGTTTAACTTTGGTTTGGTTTAATGCGCCAATGGCCCCCACAAGCATCGAAAAAAGAGCCCCAACTAATAAAATATTAACCGCCGACCCAATTGAAACCAAAATGGAAAAATAACCAACTTTAGGCACAGTGGCCAATAAAGCCGTTGTCGTTGTCGGAGCCCCATCATAAACATCCGGCGCCCACATATGAAAAGGGGCAGCGGATAACTTAAATAAAAGAGACACCACGATTAACAAACTGCCGATTGGGACTCGAAGCTCAGAAAAGCCCAATCCCGGATTTAATGCTAAATTTATATATGAAATATGAGTCCCTCCCGTAAACCCACACAATAGAGCACACCCAAATAAAAATAGACCAGATGAAAGGGCCCCTAATACAAAATATTTCAAACCAGCTTCGGCACTTTGCCCAGACCCCCCTTTTTGAGCGACCAAAATAAAAAGGGAAAGAGTGGACAATTCAATCGCTAAATAAACAGAAAGTCAATTACTTGAAGAAACTAAACAAAGCCCCCCTAATGCCACCATTAGATTTAAAAGGGGTAAATGCGCATTCGTTCGAAAAAAAGTTCCCCAAACTCGTCCCCCAAAGAGTTTTGGAAAAATCAGCCTCTCCATGTCCAACCATCAATAAAACAGCAATAGAGCCTAAAATAATAATTAATTTAGTGGTTTCAGTCCAACCATTTTCAATCAACAACCCCCCCACAGATAACTCAAAAAAAAATTAAATAAAAAAGAAAGGCCCCCCCCCTCACTTATAATCAATAATATTAAAATGGATAGTTTTAAAATAAAATTATTTATACTAATAATCACCAGGGCTAATATAAAAAGGCTTAGAAGCAGGAGCTCTTGATTTAATCACATTAAGTAATGCCTATTTGCTAGACAGGGCGGACCAATTCCACTGCAACATCTGCCAGCGCCAAAAAGAATTCTTCAAAACCCTCCGTGAGACGCTCTATTTGCTTCACCTCATCTTGTGGATAGGCAGGAGGTGGCCCACCCCCGTTCCACCTCACCCTGTCCTCATCCAAATAATAACTGATTCGCAATTCTCTACAAGTCACATTTTTTCCTTTGTTTAAATAAAAGATTATTTTCCACTTCCCCCAACAAAGGGATTAGTATAAGAAAGTAGAAAAAATAGTACAGCGCCACCAGCTGCCCTATTATTATAAAAGGCTCTTCTACGACTAAAGACCCAATTCAGGTAAGAAGAACAAAATTCACAATAAAGGATCAAAAGGCCATGCGCCCAAATGGACGAAAGGGGAGCCCTCTTAATCAACTCCGGTGAAGTAGTGGAAAAAAAAATAAAATTAATATACTAAAAAACATAGACACAACTCCCCCGAATTTATTCGGTATTGAGCGCAAAATGGCATAAGCAAATAAAAAATATCACTCAGGCTGAATGTGCACTGGAGTTACTAATGAGTTGGCTTGAATAAAATTTTCTGGATCGCCCAATAAATTAGGCATTAAATACACAATTACACTCAATAACATAAGCGTAACTACTATTCCATATCAGTCCTTAGATGTATAATAGACATAAAAAACCACATCGTCCACAGGAGTCTTGGAACCCCCAGGACTATTTGACCCCTCTATATGTAAATATATTAAATGAACCACGACTAAAATTGCTAAAATAAAGGGAAAGAGAAAGTGCAGACTAAAAAATCTAGTGAGCGTGGCCCCAGAGACACTAAAACCCCCCCAGACTCATTGCACAACATCTGTCCCCACATAGGGGATAGCGGACAATAAATTTGTAATAACCGTCGCCCCCCAGAAAGACATTTGGCCCCAAGGTAGCACATAGCCCAGAAAAGCCGTCGCCATCGTCAAAAGAAATATTACGATGCCAACTCGCCAAACCGGAGCTTTCAAATAACCCCCATAATACAAACTTCTCCCAATATGAAAATAAAGACATAAAAAAAACAGAGAAGCCCCATTAGCATGAAAATATCTTAATAAAAACCCATAATTTACATCGCGCATAATATGTCCCACCGAGGCAAAAGCCAAACCGACCTCTGCGCAATAATGCATGGACAAAAAGCACCCCGTTACGATTTGCATAACTAAACACAGCCCTAACAAAGAGCCAAAGTTTCACATATAGCTTATATTTGAAGGAGACGGCAAATCCACCAAAATACCATTCACCGGAGATAAAAGCGGATTCTCTTTGCGTAATGGCATAGGAAACCCCCCCAGAATTAAACTCCCAAACTAGACAAGTTGATCTAGAAATGAATCCTCATACTTAAACCAATTAAAGATCTCAAACAACAAATTACAAAATGTCTTAGATCGGAGGCGGGCCATTTAACCCAAAAAGAACACTAGCCACAAAAGTCACCACCCATAAACTTAGAGGTAAATACGCCTTTCATAACAAAGACATAAGCTGGTCGTAGCGAATACGAGGAAAAGAGGCCCTTACCCAAATAAAAAGAAAAATTATTAAAACAACTTTTAGACCAAACCACCCGGCCCCGCCTTTTAAATATTTTACTGGAGAAAGTCACCCCCCCCCAAAAAAGATAATTGTTAAACAACTCATTAATATTATATGAGCATATTCAGCAAGGAAAAATAGAGCAAAAGACATCGAGGCGTACTCTACGTTATACCCCGACACTAGCTCCGACTCTCCTTCTGTTAAATCAAAGGGAGCTCGATTTGTCTCCGCCAAAGCTGAAACAAGAAACATTATTGCAACAGGAAATAACGGAAAAAAAAACCAAACACCACTATTCTGCGCTAAAACAATTTCAGTAACACTCAAAGAGCCAACACACAATAGAACCGAAATGATGATCAGCCCAATCGAAACTTCATAACTAATCATTTGAGCAGCTGCCCGAATCGCCCCCAAAAAAGCATATTTAGAATTACTCGCCCACCCAGACATTAATATCGCATAGACACTTATCGAAGAAACAGCCAAGATATACAAAACCCCTATTTTTAAATCACTTATTAAAGCCCCTCTCTCATAAGGCACCACCCCTCAAACGATTAACGCCAAGATAAAGGAAAATACCGGCGCCACTATATAAATAAACAAATTAGTTTGATGCGGAACCACCATCTCTTTGGTAAATAGTTTTAGGCCATCTGCAAACGGCTGAGCCAGCCCACTAACCCCCACTACATTTGGCCCTTTTCTAGCCTGCATATATCCTAAAACCTTTCGTTCGGCTAAAGTTAAATAAGCTACTGTGATAAGCAATGGAACTATGACCATTAATATTTTAAAAAGTAAATGAATTATTTCCACGAACACTTTAAACCAGAAGTTTGTCTTAATTTATAAAATAAAATCGCAAAAAGTCTCGGAGGTTCCAATAATCAAGGCATTCTAAATCTAAAGACTAATCTTTAGACAATTCCGATCAAAACTCTTAAACTTAATAAACCAATCTATTAAATCCAATTACTAACCTCAAATTTTGTTACCTGCGGATAAACTTCCTATTTTAAGGCGGAAGACGAAGCAAAGGATAAAACCCCCTAAAGACTCCCGGCCTTCAATTATTCAAAGTCCTCCCAGCATACAGTGACTCAAAAGTTTTAATTAATTACTTAAACAAAATGGCCCAACATTTACCCTCCATAGCATCCGGTAATCAAGTATGCAACCCCAACTGTGCAGACTTTCCGACCGCCCCTATAAACAATAGCAAACAAATTAAAGTAATATCACTTGATGGAGCAGAAACAACAACCATATTAAAAAGAGAAGAAAACTCTAAAGACCCAAAACGGTCCCAAAGACCAAACATAGCCAAAATCAACCCCATATCTCCCACTCGATTAACTAACATAGCTTTTATGGCCGCTTTATTTGCTTCAACTCTAGTTAATCAAAAATTTATTAAAAGATAAGAACATAGACCAACCCCCTCCCAGCCAATAAACAATTGTAAATAATTATCACTGCTGACTAAAACAACCATCAAAAATGTAAAGAAGGATAAATAGGACATAAAGCGAGGAATATGAGGGTCCCCAAGCATATATGCCGTAGAAAAGACATGAACTAAAGTAGAGATTGTTGTAATAACAAGCAACATGATCGCAACCAAACTATCGAACTGTAGGCCAAAATAAACAGTCAATAGATCAGAATCTAGTCACCTTCATAATTTTATATGTGTCGTAGAATAACTTAAAATTATTTCATAAAATATCAAAACAGACCAAGATAAACTTATAATCAAACAGCTTGAAGTTAAAAGTCCGGCCCCCTTTTCTCCTAATTTTCTTCCTCCAACACCGGCCCCCAGGGCGCCCACCACTAAAAGAAATAAAACACAAATATACACCCTAAACCTCTGTCTCCCATAATTCGGATAAGCCAGGTACAATATGACCAGATATCTCTGCCCCATACTTTTAAAACACAAACAGCCATCCCGAGCAAGCCAACCCTTAACAATTCTTCTTCCGGACTTCAAACAACTTAATATAATTTTCATACTTTAAAAGCAATCAGTAATTAACCAAAACCCCCTTTAAAAAGTATCCGAGTCAATCCGTTGATTGTAACTTATAAAAATAAGAGAACCACTCATATTTCGATCCTTTCGTACTAGAAAAGAGTTATATTAATGTTTTTTCAAATTGTAGATAGAAACCAAGCTGTCTTACGACGCTTTTAACTCAAATCATGTACGGCTTTAATGGACGAACAGACCAACCCTTGGGAGCGACTGCACCCCAGGATGCCACAATTCAACATCGAGGTCGCAAACATCGTCGTCGATGAAAACTCTCTGACGTTATTACGCTGTTATCCCCAGGGTAACTTTTATTTGTTTATCGTTAACTATTTCACCCTAAATTAACGGGTCACTTAAACCCACCATCCAAAGATAAGTGTCTGCTCTAGGTTTCCCCCTGGCAGTCAGACATAACTAAATATATATCTTAAGCCCGCCTTCGTTACTTTTTTAAAGGCGATCGCCCCAACCAAACTGTCCCACTTATCAAGTCCCAAAGACATAAGTTTTTGAGTTGCCTTTCTTCAAATAAAAAAGTGAGCTTTTTAACCTAATTAATCCGCACCACATTTTAAAACTATTTAAGTCAGCGACATAAGTTTCCAGTAAAGTTCCATGGGGTCTTCTCGTCTAACAATTTGGATGTAGCATCTTCACTACAAATTCAATTTCACTGGAGATTTCCTTAAGACAGTGAGACCCTCGTGACACCATTCATACCGGCCAACAATTAATTGACTATTGATTACGCTACATTTTCACGGTTAGTGTTACCGCGGCCATTTAATTATCTTTATTAAGTTAGCCCTACTAACCTTTTAAGATATAACCATTGGGCAGGTCTCACCCTTCATACTTCTACCTTCATATTAGCAAAGAGCTATGTTTTTGGTAAACAGTCGAGGCCTTGTGTTTTAACTTCTAATAAAAGTTTATAACTGGCCGAGTTCCTTAAAAAAACTTTTCCCCTCACTATCTCCCACTTGTGTTAGTTTGCGACAGTAATCTTTTGTTTTAATTATTTCCTGGCACATTGTGCGTTAATTACTATCCCTCATCGGTACCCTCCTTAGAGACTGTTTCACCCAAACCTCTTCGCTCAGATACTTTTGGTTTGGAAACCAGGGGAGATGAAGCAACAATTTTTTTACTCATGTTCACATTTTCGCTTCTGATTCTTGGGTTCTCACCACCACCCAACAGTCTGTTCTACTACCAAGCAAACTACTTCCTGCCCCTAGAGTTTCAGTTCAATTTTTAGCCACCATAATTTTTGGGGAAAAAGAGTTCTTGAATGAACTACTACGCATTCTTTCAAAGATGGCTGGCTCCAAGCCTACCTCTTCATTGTCTAAATCCCATACTCCTTTTACACTTAATTATTGAATCTGTGACTTTAACTTCTAATTTGGGCTCCCCCCTTTTAACAACGGACCTATTCGCCCCTTGTCTGTCTGTCTACTTCGAATTTTATCTTTAAAGTCTATCCCCCCTAAAGCGATAAGTCTTTACCCTAAAATTTTAATAGGACGTCATATGTGTAAAATAATATTTAAATCTTTCTAGCCCCTATGTAGACGCACTACTTCAATAGTTTTCGCAGAAAACCAGCTATCTCCAAGTCCGATTGGGCTTTCCCCCCTAACCACAGGTCATCCGAGGTTTTTGCTACAACCACCGGTTCGTTCATTAAACTGCCCATGGTTAGATCACTTGGTTTCGGGAAATTTGACTAAAGAGCCCTCTCGACTTCTCTTCACCTACATTTTATCCTCTTTACTTAAATTTGCCAAACGATATCTCATAAACCCATTATACAAAAGGTACACTGTTTTACAGTTGCTTTAAAAGACAGGATTCCAGATCTTTTCAAGTCTCTTTCAACTTTCCTTTACAGTACTCGCGCTTTCAGTATGGATTAACATTTAGTCTTAGATATGTGAACTCCTTTCTTCCGTTAATTACTCACTCTCTGGGACTCCTCCGCTTTCGCTCCCTGCTACTTACGGAATCTCGTTTGATTTCTCTGCCTCCCTCTGATACTAAGATGATTCAGTTTTCAGTTCTCTTCATTACGTCTCCGCATTGAAACACGAGTTTAAAGCTTCTTCTTCGCTCTTTCGGACTTCCCGTCCAGCTTAATCCATCTTAGTCTTCCCCCTCTCTCCCTTTCCTTTTGCCCAAAACTGTAGAGGCGGGAATCGAACCCGCTTCTTCGGGGCATGAGCCCGACGACTTACCATTCGTCCTCTCTACC